AATGAATTGCCTGACAAAAAGGGTTACCTTGATAGGGTAAATCATAAAGATTTAATGCTTTATTCATTATTATATCTAATAGAATTAAACTATTTCCAAAAGCTTCAAAAACTTTTGTGCATCATACACCAAAATATAAAAAGATAAGCTAATTAAGCTATTGGGTTCATACCCCACTTATAAAGGTTATAATCCTTTTCTTTTTAATTAAAAAAATTTCTAATAATATTTTCTTAATTATATTAATTTCAGGATCTTTAATCACTATTTCTTCTAACTCATGATTAGGAGCATGAATAGGATTAGAAATTAATTTACTTTCATTTATTCCCTTAATAAATGAAGGTAAAAAAAATTTAATAACTTCAGAAAGTAGATTAAAATATTTTTTAACTCAAGCTTTTGCTTCATCAATTTTATTATTTGCAATTATCTTAATAATATTATTTTTCAATAATAATTGAATAATTAATAATAATTTTAATGATTTATTAATTTTATCAACTTTATTATTAAAAAGTGGAGCTGCTCCTTTTCATTTTTGATTCCCAGGAGTAATAGAAGGATTAAATTGAATTAATAGCCTAATTTTAATAACATGACAAAAAATTGCTCCTTTAATATTAATTTCATATAATATAAATTATAATTTCTTTTTAATTTCTATTATTTTATCAATAATTATCGGAGCTTTAGGAGGATTAAACCAAACTTCATTACGTAAATTAATAGCATTTTCTTCCATTAACCATTTAGGATGAATATTAATAGCTATAATGAATAATGAATTATTATGATTTACTTATTTTTTATTATATTCAATTTTATCAATATCAATTGTTTTAATATTCAATAATTTTAAATTATTTCATTTTAATCAAATTTTTAATTTTTCAATAATAAATCCTTCCACTAAATTTTTTATATTTTTAAATTTATTATCATTGGGAGGGTTACCCCCATTTTTAGGATTTCTTCCAAAATGATTAGTAATTCAAAATATAATTGAATTAAATCAAATTTTTCTTTTATTTATTTCAGTTTGTTTAACACTAATCACTTTATATTATTATTTACGAATATCTTATAGTATTTATATGTTGAATTACAACAAAAATTCATGAATATTAACGGATTCCTACAACAATAAAAATATAAATTTAATTCTAACTATAAACTTTATTTCTATTATAGGATTAGTAGTAGTTACTTTAATCTACATAATTCTATAATAAGAATTTAAGTTAAAAAAACTAATAGCCTTCAAAGCTGAAAATATTTGTATTAATCCTTTAATTCTTAAACTTTAATAATTAAAAAATTATTCCTTCAGAATTGCAGTCTAATATCATTATTGAATATAAAGTTTGATTAAAAAGAATTATTCTTATATATAAATTTACAATTTATCGCCTAAACTTCAGCCATTTAATCGCGACAATGATTATTTTCAACAAATCATAAAGATATTGGAACTTTATATTTCATCTTCGGAGTTTGATCAGGAATAGTTGGTACATCATTAAGAATTTTAATTCGTGCTGAATTAAGTCATCCCGGTATATTTATTGGAAATGACCAAATTTATAATGTAATTGTTACAGCTCATGCTTTTATTATAATTTTCTTTATAGTTATACCTATTATAATTGGAGGATTTGGAAATTGATTAGTTCCTCTAATATTAGGAGCACCTGATATAGCTTTCCCTCGAATAAATAATATAAGTTTTTGAATACTTCCTCCTTCATTAACTCTACTACTTTCTAGTAGTATAGTAGAAAATGGAGCTGGGACAGGATGAACAGTTTACCCTCCTCTATCATCTGGAACAGCTCACGCTGGAGCTTCTGTTGATTTAGCTATTTTCTCCCTTCATTTAGCAGGAATTTCTTCTATTTTAGGGGCAGTAAATTTTATTACTACTGTAATTAATATACGATCAGCTGGTATTACATTAGACCGATTACCTCTATTTGTGTGATCTGTTGTAATTACAGCTATTTTATTACTTTTATCTCTACCTGTATTAGCTGGAGCAATTACTATACTATTAACTGACCGAAATTTAAATACTTCATTCTTTGATCCAATTGGAGGAGGAGATCCTATTTTATATCAACATTTATTCTGATTCTTTGGACATCCAGAAGTATATATTTTAATTCTACCTGGATTCGGAATAATTTCACACATTATTACTCAAGAAAGTGGTAAAAAGGAAACATTTGGAACACTTGGAATAATTTATGCTATATTAACAATTGGATTACTTGGATTTATTGTATGAGCTCATCATATATTTACAGTAGGAATAGACGTTGATACTCGAGCTTATTTTACTTCTGCAACAATAATTATTGCTGTTCCTACAGGAATTAAGATTTTTAGTTGATTAGCTACTCTTCATGGAACTCAATTAACTTATAGCCCTGCTCTTTTATGATCTTTAGGATTTGTATTTTTATTTACAGTTGGAGGATTAACAGGGGTAGTTCTTGCTAATTCATCAATTGATATTGTATTACATGATACTTATTATGTAGTAGCTCATTTCCATTACGTTCTATCAATAGGAGCTGTATTTGCTATTATAGCTGGATTTATTCATTGATACCCATTATTAACAGGATTAGTAATAAACCCTTCATGATTAAAGGCCCAATTTGTTATTATATTTATTGGAGTAAATTTAACATTCTTCCCTCAACATTTCTTAGGATTAGCTGGAATACCTCGACGATATTCTGACTTCCCCGATAGTTATTTAGCTTGAAATATTATTTCTTCTTTAGGAAGTACAATTTCTTTATTTGGAATTATTTTCTTTATATTTATTATTTGAGAAAGTATAATTGCCCAACGAACTCCTTCATTCCCTATACAATTATCATCATCAATTGAATGATATCATACTCTTCCTCCTGCTGAACATACTTATTCAGAATTACCATTACTTTCTTCTAATTTCTAATATGGCAGATTAGTGCAATGAATTTAAGCTTCATATATAAAGATTATTATCTTTTGTTAGAAAATGGCAACATGAGCAAATTTAGGACTTCAAGATAGTTCATCTCCTTTAATAGAACAATTAAACTTTTTTCATGATCACACACTTTTAATTTTAATTATAATTACTGTATTAATTGCTTACATTATATTTATACTATTTTTTAATAAATTTACTAATCGATATCTACTCCACGGACAAACAATTGAAATCATTTGAACAATTTTACCAGCAGTAATTTTAATATTCATTGCTTTTCCTTCTTTACGATTATTATATTTAATAGATGAAATTAATTCCCCTTTAATTACTTTAAAGGCTATTGGTCATCAATGATACTGAAGTTATGAATATTCTAATTTCTTAAATTTAGAATTTGACTCTTATATAATTCCTACAAACGAATTAGACATTAATGGATTCCGATTACTTGATGTTGATAATCGAATTATTTTACCTATAAATAATCAAATTCGAATTTTAGTAACTGCAACAGATGTTATTCATTCATGAACTGTTCCTTCTCTTGGGGTAAAAATTGATGCTACACCTGGACGATTAAATCAAACTAATTTTTTAATCAACCAACCTGGATTATTCTTTGGACAATGTTCAGAAATTTGTGGAGCAAATCATAGTTTTATACCAATTGTAATTGAAAGAATTCCTATAAATTATTTTATTAAATGAATTTCTTCTCAAATAAATTCATTAGATGACTGAAAGCAAGTAATGATCTCTTAAATCATATTATAGTAAATTAGCACTTACTTCTGATGGTTAAAACTAATAAAAAATTAGTTTCATAAAAACCTTAGTATGTCAAACTAAAAAAATTAGTATTAATCTAATATTTTTTAATTCCTCAAATAGCCCCTATTAGTTGATTAACTTTATTTTTCGTTTTTTCATTAACATTAGTAATTTTTAATATTAAAAATTATTTCTGTTTTTCATATAACTCAAATGAATCTTCCCAAAATCTAAATATTAAGCACCACAAAATAAATTGAAAATGATAACAAATCTATTTTCTGTATTCGACCCTTCAACTACAATTTTAAATTTATCATTAAATTGATTAAGTACATTTTTAGGACTTTTAATTATTCCTTCAACTTACTGATTAATACCAAATCGATTCCAAATTATTTGAAATAATATTTTATTAACTTTACACAAGGAATTCAAAACTTTATTAGGTCCTAATGGGCATAATGGAAGTACTCTTATATTTGTTTCATTATTTTCATTAATTATATTTAATAATTTTTTAGGATTATTTCCTTATATTTTTACAAGTACAAGTCACCTTACATTAACTTTAACATTAGCTTTCCCTTTATGATTAAGTTTTATACTTTATGGATGAATTTGTCACACACAACATATATTTGCTCATTTAGTACCCCAAGGAACTCCTCCTGTATTAATACCTTTTATGGTATGTATTGAAACTATTAGTAATGTAATTCGACCTGGAACTTTAGCTGTTCGATTAACTGCAAATATAATTGCAGGACATTTATTAATAACTTTATTAGGAAATACCGGTCCTATATCAACATCATACATTATTCTTTCATTAATTTTAATTACTCAAATTGCTTTATTAGTTTTAGAATCTGCTGTTGCAATTATTCAATCATATGTCTTTGCTGTATTAAGTACTCTTTATTCTAGTGAAGTAAATTAATTTATGTCAACACATGCAAATCACCCTTTTCACTTAGTAGATTATAGACCATGACCTTTAACAGGAGCTATTGGTGCCATAACAACAGTTACAGGCCTAGTTCAATGGTTCCATCAATATGATATTTCTTTATTTTTATTAGGAAATATCATTACTATATTAACTATATATCAATGATGACGAGACATTTCTCGAGAAGGAACTTTTCAAGGTCTTCATACTATCCCAGTTACTTTAGGATTACGATGAGGAATAATTTTATTTATTATTTCAGAAGTATTTTTTTTTATTTCCTTTTTCTGAGCATTTTTTCATAGAAGTTTATCCCCAACTATTGAATTAGGAATAATCTGACCTCCTGTAGGAATTATTGCATTTAACCCGTTTCAAATTCCTCTATTAAATACAGCTATTTTATTAGCTTCTGGAGTTACAGTAACATGAGCTCATCATAGTTTAATAGAAAATAATCATACTCAAGCTATACAAAGTTTATTTTTTACTGTTTTATTAGGAATTTATTTTTCTATTTTACAAGCTTATGAATATATTGAAGCCCCATTTACAATTGCTGATAATGTTTATGGGTCAACATTCTTTGTAGCCACAGGATTCCATGGACTACACGTTTTAATTGGAACTTCATTTTTATTAATTTGTTTAATTCGACATATAAATTATCATTTTTCAAGTAGTCATCACTTTGGATTTGAAGCTGCAGCTTGATACTGACATTTTGTTGATGTAGTTTGATTATTTTTATATATTTCAATTTATTGATGAGGTAGTTAATTTATAAAGTATATAATTGTATATGTGACTTCCAATCACAAGGACTAAATAATTTTAGTATAAATAATTATAATATTACTAATCATAAGATGTATTATTTTCATTATTACTATTGTTGTAATAATACTAGCTACAATTTTATCAAAAAAAACTATTACTGACCGAGAAAAATCTTCTCCCTTTGAATGTGGATTTGACCCTATAAATTACTCTCGTCTTCCTTTTTCATTACGGTTTTTTTTAATTGCTATTATTTTTTTAATTTTTGATGTAGAAATTGCCTTAATTCTACCAATAATTTTAATTATTAAATCATCAAATATAATTAATTGATCTATTACTAGTTTATTCTTTATTTTCATTTTATTAGCAGGATTATACCATGAATGAAATCAAGGAGCTTTAGAATGAAATAATTAAATATGAAGCGATTTATTGCAATTAGTTTCGGCCTAATCTTAGGTGAAATTCACCCATATTTTAATTATAGGATAATAGTTAACTATAACATTTAATTTGCATTTAAAAAGTATTGAATTTATTCAATTTATCTTAAATTAATTGAAACCAAAAAGAGGTATATCACTGTTAATGATATCATTGAATAATATACTATTCCAATTAAGAAATATAAATGGAATTAAACCATTAAAGATAAAAGTTAGCAGCTTTTTCTTGATCACCATATTTCTAATTTTATATTTATATAGTTTAAATCAAAACATTACATTTTCACTGTAAAAATAAAAATTTATTTTTTATAAATATTTAAAAATTACAATAATTTCCCTAACATCTTCAGTGTCATGCTCTAAATATAAGCTATTTAAATTTTTTTAAATTATTTTAAAAATAATGTTATTATTACTAAAATAATTACTCATAATATATAACTTAATAAATAAATTTTTAAATTATTATTTTGAAATTCTTGAACATATAATGAATAATTTTTTAATTGCTTGTACAATATTTGACCCCCAAAATATTCACTTCAACCTTGATCAAAACTCTTGTAAGAATGTATTCCTAAAACTAATGGTCATTTAATAACTCCAATTGTAGAAATAACTGGTATAAATCATATTCTCCCAGAAAAAAATCTAAAATTGTAAAAAACTAAAGACTTATTAAAAAAAAATAACTTAACATTTCTAACCAAATAACCTCTTACACCTCCTGCAATACAAACAAATAAAGTTAATATCTTTAAATAAAAAGGTAAACAAATTATTTCAGGATTAAAAAATATTAATCAATTTAATATACTTCCTCCAATAATTGCTATAATTATTAAAAAAAAAATTCTAAAAGATATTGTTCACCCCTTATCATTTAATATATTTAAAGAAGTTCTATTAAAATCTCCAGTTATAGAATAATAAACTAATCGAAATGAATAACAAACAGTTAACCCTGTTGAAAAAAAAAAAAGAAAAAAAGAAAAAAAATTTATGTAAGATAACATAACTATTTCTAAAATTAAATCCTTTGAATAAAATCCCGCCAAAAAAGGTATTCCACACAAAGCTAAATTAGCAATATTAAAACAACTACATGTTAAAGGTATACTAATACTTAATCCTCCTATAAAACGAATGTCTTGAGCATTCTTTGTATTATGAATAATTACCCCTGCACACATAAATAATAAAGCCTTAAATAATGCATGAGTTAATAAATGAAAAAATGCTAACTTATAAAACCCAATAGATAAAATACTTATTATTAATCCTAATTGTCTTAATGTTGATAAAGCAATAATCTTCTTTAAATCAAATTCAAAATTTGCCCCCAATCCAGCTATAAACATTGTTAACCCAGAAATTAATAATAAAAATTGACCTAAAAAAGTATTTTCTAATAAAATATTAAAACGAATTAATAAATAAACCCCCGCAGTAACCAAAGTAGAAGAATGAACTAAAGCAGAAACAGGAGTAGGAGCTGCTATTGCAGCAGGTAATCAAGAAGAAAAAGGAATTTGAGCTCTTTTAGTTATAGCAGCTAACATTACTAACCCTCCAATTACTATTATTTCAAAATTTCTCTTTATTATATCTAAATAAAAAATATAATTTCAACTACCATAATTTAATATTCAAGCAATAGCTAATAATAAAGCAACATCTCCAATTCGATTAGACAGCGCAGTTAATATCCCAGCATTATAAGACTTTACATTTTGAAAATAAATTACTAAACAATATGAAACTAATCCTAATCCATCTCATCCTAATAAAATTCTAATTAAATTAGGACTAATAATTAATATTATTATTGACAAAACAAATATTAATACTAATAAAATAAAACGATTTACATTAAAATCTTCTCCTATATATTGATTTCTATAAAAAATTACTAAAGAAGAAATTAAAAGAACAAAAGATATAAATATTAATCTTATTCAATCAAATAAAAAAGTTATTACAATTGACATAGAATGAACAGAAACAATTTCTCATTCAATAAAATACACTAAATCTCTTAATAAAAATTTTAATCTTAAAATAAATAAAGTAAATCTAATAGAAATTAAAATATAAAATCTATTTTTACAATAATTAACTAAATAATTCACGATCTAAAATGAAATATTTCATATCATTGACACCACAAATCAATATTTTTATTAAACTATTTAAATATAAAAATTAAATTCATAATATACAAAAATTACTCTTTATAATTAATAAATTTAAAGGTAATCAATGTAATATTAATAATAAAAATTCTCGAACTCTACCTGAAGAAAAAAAATAAACCCCTGAATAAATTTTTCCATGCTGACTATAAGCAAATAAATATAAAGTATAAGCCGCACTAAAAAAAGATAAAAAAGCTAAACTAATTATTGTTAATCAAGATCATCTTACAATTCTATTTAATAAAGAAATTTCTCCTAATAAATTTAATGTAGGGGGTGCTGCTATATTACCCGAACATAATAAAAATCATCATAAAGATAAACTAGGTATAAAATTTAATATTCCCTTATTAATTAATAAACTTCGTCTTCCTATACGTTCATAAGAAATATTAGCCAAACAAAATAAACCAGAAGAACATAAACCATGAGCAATTATTAAAGTATAAGATCCATTTAATCCTCAATACGTTATTGTTATTAAACCACTTAATACAATTCCCATATGAGCAACAGAAGAATAAGCAATTAAAGCCTTTAAATCTATTTGTCATAAACAAATTAATCTAACTAATACTCCTCCAATTAAGCTAATTCTAATTCAAATAAAATTAAACTTTATTCCTAAAACTTGAAGAATTGAAAATACTCGAAGTAATCCATATCCTCCTAACTTTAAAAGTACTCCAGCTAAAATTATAGAACCAGATACTGGTGCTTCTACATGTGCCTTAGGTAATCATAAATGTACTAAAAATATAGGTATTTTTACTAAAAAAGCAAACACTATACATAAATATAAAAATTCTAAATTATATAAATTTTTATAACTTAATATAATAAAATTTATTGTATAATTATCATTTTTAATAAAAAAAATCCCAATTAATAAAGGTAAAGAAGCTAATAAAGTATAAAATAACAAATAAATCCCAGCTTGTAAACGTTCTGGTTGATACCCTCAACCTAAAATTAAAAATAAAGTTGGAATTAAGCTACTTTCAAAGAATAAATAAAATATAAATATACTTATTGAACTAAAAGTAAAAATTAATATTAATAATAAGAAAACAATTATAAATAAAAATAAATTAATATAATTATTATAACGTACAACCCCTTCTCTTGCTATTAGTATCAACCCACAAATTCAAAATCTTAACAAAATTAAACCGTAAGAAATTATATCTATCCCAAAATAATAAGAAATATCACAAAAATAATAATTTGAACTAATCTTAATTATAAATAAACCAGTAGCCAAAAAAATTAAATTTTGAACCATTCAATAAATATTCTTTTTAAAAAATAAAAAAAATATGAATAAAATTATAAAAATAAACTTTAACATTGTAAAATAGAAAAACTTTGAAAATAATCATTTCCATGAGTCCGAATTATAGATACTAAAATAGATAAACCTAAAACCCCTTCACAAACACAAAAAGTTAAAAAAAATATTCTAAAATAACTTTCATAATTTATAAAATTTAAATACAAAAATAATAATATGAATAATATTAATACTATAAATTCTAATCTTAACAATGTACATAGTAAATGCTTTCGACTAGAAATAAATACAATACACCCAAATATAAATATAACAATTATTAAATAACATATATATAAATTTACCATAAGTTTTAATAGTTTAAAAAAAACATTAGTCTTGTAAACTAAAAATAAAAATTATTTTTTTAAAACTTCAAGAAAAAAGATACTTCCTTTTCATTAACTCCCAAAGTTAATATTTTATTATAAACTATTTCTTGATATCATAATATTTATTATATTAACATCCTTTATTACTAGATTTATTTTTATACAAATAAAACATCCTTTAGCTATAGGATTAATATTATTAATTCAAACATTTTTAACTTCTTTATTAACAGGAATATATGTAAAAACATTTTGATTTTCTTACGTATTATTCTTAATTTTTATAGGAGGAATACTTGTTTTATTTATTTATGTAACATCCTTATCATCAAATGAAATATTTTCTATATCTTTTAAATTATCATTTTTAGCAATTTTAATAATAATAACTTTTATAGTTATTTCATTTTTCTTAGACAAATCTATTATTGAAAACTTTATTAATAATAATGAAATAAATTCTTTCTTTTCCAATTCTATACTTCCAGAAAACATAGTAGAATTAAATAAAATATATAATTTTCCTACAAATTTAATTACTTTATTATTAATTAATTATTTATTTTTAACTTTATTAGTAACAGTAAAAATTACAAAAAAAAATTATGGTCCTTTACGACCAATAAATTAATGACTAAATCACTTCGAAAAACTCACCCTTTAATTAGAATTGCTAATAATGCTTTAGTAGATTTGCCCGCTCCTTCAAATATTTCTGCTTGATGAAATTTTGGATCTTTATTAGGTTTATGTTTAATTATTCAAATTTTAACAGGTTTATTCCTAGCTATACATTATACAGCTGACATTGAAACAGCTTTTAATAGTGTAAATCATATTTATCGAGATGTTAATAATGGTTGATTCTTACGAATTTGCCATGCTAATGGAGCATCATTTTTCTTTGCTTGTTTATTCATTCATGTAGGACGAGGAGTTTATTATAGCTCTTATTTATTTGTACCAACATGAATAATTGGAGTAATTATTTTATTTATAGTAATAGCAACAGGATTCTTAGGATATGTACTACCTTGAGGACAAATATCATTCTGAGGAGCTACTGTAATTACTAATCTTTTATCAGCAATTCCATATCTAGGAACTGATCTTGTACAATGAATTTGAGGAGGATTTGCTGTAGATAATGCAACTTTAACTCGATTTTTTACATTCCATTTTATTTTACCTTTTATTGTATTAGCCTTAACAATAATTCATCTATTATTCCTTCACCAAACAGGATCAAATAATCCTTTAGGTTTAAATAGAAATGTAGATAAAATTCCATTCCATCCCTACTTTATTTATAAGGACATTGTAGGATTTGTTATTTTTATTTGAATTTTAATTGGATTCATTTGAAAATTTAATTACTTATTAATAGACCCAGAAAATTTTATTCCCGCTAACCCTTTAGTAACTCCTGTTCATATTCAACCAGAATGATACTTTTTATTTGCTTATGCAATTTTACGATCAATTCCTAATAAGTTAGGAGGAGTAATTGCATTAGTTTTATCTATTGCTATTTTAATAATTTTACCTTTTACTCATATTAGTAAATTCCGAGGTCTTCAATTTTACCCTTTAAATCAAATTTTATTTTGAAATATGGTAATTGTTGCTTCTTTACTAACATGAATTGGAGCTCGACCTGTTGAAGACCCTTACGTATTAACTGGACAAATTTTAACAGTTTTATATTTCTCTTACTTCTTAATTAATCCTTTATTAACTAAGTATTGAGATAAGTTATTAAATTAATTAATAAGCTTTTATAGCATATGTCTTGAAAACATAAGAAAGAAGTAAAGTCTTCTATTAATTTAAATTATATACTAAAAAATATTCATTAAAATAAAACAGATAAAATAAAAATTTTTACACCAATAAAAAAAAATAGATAATTTAAAGATATAGGTAAGAAACTCTTTCAAGCTAAATACATTAACTTATCATATCGAAATCGAGGTAAAGTTCCACGAACCCAAATAAATAAAAATGAAATTATAGTTAATTTTAAAAAGAATATAATTCTATAAATATCACTACCTAAAAAAATTACTCTAAATAATATACTTATAAATAAAATACTAGAATACTCAGCTAAAAAAATTAAAGCAAATCCACCTCTTCTATATTCTACATTAAACCCTGAAACTAACTCTGATTCTCCTTCTGCAAAATCAAAGGGAGTCCGGTTAGTTTCAGCTAAACAAGAAGCAAATCATACTAATGCTAATGGAAAACAAAATACAATAAATCACATATACTTTTGATACAAATAAAAATTTAAAAAATTATAATTACCAATTAAAAAAATAAAACTTAATAAAATTAAAGCTAAACTAACTTCATAAGAAATAGTTTGAGCTACAGCCCGTAATCCCCCTAATAAAGCATAATTTGAATTTGAAGATCACCCAGCAACTATTACAGTATAAACCCCTAAACTAGTAATACATAAAAAAAATAAGACCCCTAAATTAAAAGAATATAATTTAATCAAATAAGGCATACATATTCAAATTAAAAGAGATAAAAATAAAGAAAAAATGGGAGAAAAATAATAAAAAATATAATTAGATAACAAAGGATAAGTTTGTTCCTTAGTAAATAACTTTACAGCATCTCTAAAAGGTTGTAACAACCCTATAAAACCAACCTTATTTGGCCCCTTTCGAATCTGAATATACCCTAATACCTTTCGTTCTAATAAAGTTAAGAAAGCAACCCCAACCATTACACAAATTACTAATAATAAACTTCCAATTAATGATAAAACATAATCTATTAAAAACAATACTATTTATAATTAATTAAATTATATAAATAAATTCTAAATTTATTGCACTAATCTGCCAAAATAGTTTTATTAAATATTAATATCATTCATAATTTTAAAATCTATATTTTTTATATTAGGTCCTTTCGTACTATAATATAATATTTTTATTAAGGATAGAAACCAACCTGGCTTACGCCGGTTTGAACTCAGATCATGTAAGAATTCAAAGGTCGAACAGACCTAAACTTTAAACTTCTACACCTAAAAATAACTCTTAATCCAACATCGAGGTCGCAATCTTTTTTGTCGATATGAACTCTAAAAAAAAATTACGCTGTTATCCCTAAGGTAACTTAATTTTTTAATCAATAAAATTGGATCAATTATTCATATATTAATGTAAATAAACAATAAAAGTTATTTAAATTTTAATACCACCCCAGTAAAATTTTTTATTAAAATATAAATTTAAATATTCTTTTTAATTTATAATTAACAAAAATAAAGATCTATAGGGTCTTCTCGTCCTTTAATTACATTTTAACTTTTTAATTAAAAAATAAAGTTCTACAAAAATTTAAAAAAGACAGTATATATCTCATTCAACCATTCATACAAGCCTCCAATTAAAAGACTATTGATTATGCTACCTTCGCACAGTCAGAATACTGCGGCCCTTTAATATTATCAGTGGGCAGGTTAGACTTTAAATTAAATTCAAAAAGACATGTTTTTGATAAACAGGTGAATATATAATTTGCCGAATTCCTTATTTAAACCTTTCATTTTAAATAATTTATATAAATTAAATATACTAATTTTATCATAATTAATAAATTTTTACAATTAAAATTTACATTTTAATAAATAATTTAATTTTACAATAAATAATAAAAAATTTAAAATAAATTATAACAAATTTATTAATGATAACTATTTTTAAGCTTACATTTATTAAAATATTTTATTTAAAATTTAAAAATTTATTTTAAAGCTAATCCCTTAAAATATTAATTTTATAAAATAAAAATATTAAAAAAAAAATAAAATTTTTAATTTATAAATCTAAATTAAATTCATTTCTTAAAAAACTAGATATATTTTAAAACGATTAACATTTCATTTCTAATTATATATTTAAAATAATTATGCCACAGTAACTTTTATATATAATTAAATCTTTAAAATTCGAGAAAAATTAATATAATAATTAATTAATTAATAAACCCTGATACACAAGGTACAATAAATTAAATTTTCTTTTAAAATAAAAATTTTTCAAATTATTTCAATTTTCTTTTACAATACTAATAAACTATAATTAAAATTATTTTTTCTTTAAAAAATACTAAAACAAAAATCTATAAAATTATTTTTATTAAATAAATTTAAAAACAAACAAAATTAATAAATAAAATTTAATCAATTTAAATTGATTTGCACAAATTTCTTTTCAATGTAAATGAAATACTTTACTAATTAAGCTTTAAATTGTCTTTCTAGATACACTTTCCAGTACATCTACTATGTTACAACTTATCTTATTTTAAAAATAAGAACGATGGGCGATATGTACATGTTTTAGAGCTAAAATCATATAAATAATCTATTTTATATTACTATTAAATCCACCTTCAAATTTCTATTTCAAAAAATTATCCATTTAAATAAATTTATTGTAATCCATCTCTACTTAAACATAAACTGCACCTTGACCTGACATTTTATTTAATTAAATATTAAGAAAATTTTTATCTTATAACATATTCTGATGACGGCGATATACAAATTAAACAAATTTAAGTAAGGTTCAATGTGGATTATCAATTACAGGACAGATTCCTCTAAATAGACTAAAACACCGCCAAATTTTTTAAATTTTAAGAATATAACTAATACTACTTTAGTATTTTAATGTTTATTTTCAATAATAGGGTATCTAATCCTAGTTTATTATAAAAAGTTTATAGCTTAAATTATTCTTTTTAATAACAAATAAATAAATTTAAAAATTTCACCTAATAAATTTATATTTATATTATTAATTAATTAATTTAACTAATACTAAAAATTTTTACTTGCATTATTTGTATAACCGCGGTAGCTGGCACAAATTTTACCAATACTATATATTATTACTAATACAAAATTTCTTTTTTTATTAATATTAATTACTGCGAATAAATTTAACAAATTTAATTTTTTAAAAATTAAATTAATTCACACAAAAATTTACATGTAAAATAAAATAATAATAAAAATATTAACCAAAATAAAATAATATATTATAGAAATTAAAA